GTCCTCGTAGCTTACAAAAAGCATGGCACTGAAGATGCCAAGACGGCTGCCACCGCACCCAAGGACAAAAGACTTAGTCCTAACCTTACTGTTAGTTGTTGCTAGGTTTATACATGCAAGTATCCGCGCCCCAGTGCGTATGCCCTGGACGCCTTGAACCCCAAGCAGATAGGAGCGGGCATCAGGCTCACCACATCCGTAGCCCAAGACGCCTAGCAATTGCCACGTCCCCACGGATTCTCAGCAGTAGTTAATATTAAGCAATGAGTGTAAACTTGACTTAGCCATAGCAAACTATAGGGTCGGTAAATCCTGTGCCAGCCACCGCGGTCATACAGGAGACCCAAATTAACTTTATAACGGCGTAAAGAGTGGTCGCATGTTATCCAAGTAGCTAAGACTAAAAAGCAACTGAGCTGTCATAAGCCCAAGATGCTCATAAGGCCTCTACCTTCAAAGAAGATCTTAGAACAACGATTAATTGAACTCCACGAAAGCCAGGGCCCAAACTGGGATTAGATACCCCACTATGCCTGGCCCTAAATATTGATGTTCGACCCCCTACCTGAACATCCGCCCGAGAACTACGAGCACAAACGCTTAAAACTCTAAGGACTTGGCGGTGCCCCAAACCCACCTAGAGGAGCCTGTTCTGTAATCGATGATCCACGATATTACCTGACCATTTCTCGCAATAAGCAGCCTATATACCGCCGTCGCCAGCTCACCTTCCCTGACAGCCCAACAGTGAGCGCAATAGCCCCATCCCGCTAATAAGACAGGTCAAGGTATAGCCTATGGAATGGAAGCAATGGGCTACATTTTCTAGCATAGAACATAACGGCAAAGGGACATGAAACTGTCCCTAGAAGGAGGATTTAGCAGTAAAGTGGGACAATCGAGCCCTCTTTAAGCCGGCTCTGGGGCACGTACATACCGCCCGTCACCCTCCTCGCAAGCGACCAACACACCCTATACCTAATAAGCCATTCAGCTAAAGATGAGGTAAGTCGTAACAAGGTAAGTGTACCGGAAGGTGCACTTAGATTACCAAGACGTAGCTTTAACGAAAGCATTCAGCTTACACCTGAAAGATATCTGTCGACATCAGATCGTCTTGATGCCAAACTCTAGCCCAACCTACATTGACCTGGAATAACAAAGCTACTTCCTAAACCCAACCAAAGCATTTGCTAGTCCCAGTATAGGCGATAGAAAAGACACCATTGGAGCGATAGAGACCACGTACCGTAAGGGAAAGATGAAATAGCAATGAACAAGCCAAGCTATAAACAGCAAAGATCAACCCTTGTACCTTTTGCATCATGGTCTAGCAAGAAAAACCAAGCAAAATGAATTTAAGTTTGCCACCCCGAAACCCAAGCGAGCTACCCATGAGCAGCTATCATTGAGCGAACCCGTCTCTGTTGCAAAAGAGTGGGATGACTTGTGGGTAGAGGTGAAAAGCCAATCGAGCTGGGTGATAGCTGGTTGCCTGTGAAACGAATCTAAGTTCACTCTTAATTCTTCTCCAAGGAAACTACGAACCCTAATGAAGCGAATTAAGGGCTATTTAAAGGGGGTACAGCTCCTTTAAAAAAGAATACAATCTCCACGAGCGGATAAATAACCTACACAAAACCTATTGTGGGCCCTCAAGCAGCCATCAACAAAGAGTGCGTTAAAGCTCCGTACCCAAAAAATATATAAACTTTATGAATCCCTCCCCACTAACAGGCTAACCTATAACTAAATAGGAGAATTAATGCTAGAATGAGTAACCAGGGTCCTCCCTCTACGACGCAAGCTTACATCCGCACATTATTAACAAAACCCCAATATACGAACAATCCAACAAGCAGAGTATTAAGCACATTGTTAACCCGACAGAGGAGCGTCCATTAAGAAAGATTAAAACCTGCAAAAGGAACTAGGCAAACCCCAAGGCCCGACTGTTTACCAAAAACATAGCCTTCAGCAAACCAAAGCAAGTATTGAAGGTGATGCCTGCCCGGTGACATGACGTTTAACGGCCGCGGTATCCTAACCGTGCAAAGGTAGCGCAATCAATTGTCCCATAAATCGAGACTAGTATGAATGGCTAAACGAGGTCTTAACTGTCTCTTGCAGGCAATCGGTGAAATTGATCTCCCTGTGCAAAAGCAGGGATAAACCCATAAGACGAGAAGACCCTGTGGAACTTCAAAATCAGCAGCCACCCCAAATTACATAAACACCCACCGGGCTCACTAACACATAAGCCACTGGCCTGCATTTTTTCGGTTGGGGCGACCTTGGAGAAAAACAAATCCTCCAAAAACTAGACCATACCTCTAAACCAAGAGCAACATCTCAACGTGCTAATAGCTCCCAGACCCAATATAATTGATCAATGAACCAAGCTACCCCAGGGATAACAGCGCAATCTCCTTCGAGAGTCCGTATCGACAAGGAGGTTTACGACCTCGATGTTGGATCAGGACATCCTAGTGGTGCAGCCGCTACTAAGGGTTCGTTTGTTCAACGATTAACAGTCCTACGTGATCTGAGTTCAGACCGGAGTAATCCAGGTCGGTTTCTATCTATGATGAGCTCTTCCCAGTACGAAAGGATAGGAAAAGCAAGGCCAATACCACTAGCAAGCCTTCGCCTTAAGTGATGAAACCAACTTAATCACAAAAGGCTATCACACACCACCACACCCTAGAAAAGGGCACAGCTAGCGTGGCAGAGTCCGGCAAATGCAAAAGGCTTAAGTCCTTTTACTCAGAGGTTCAAATCCTCTCCCTAGCTTCTCTCTCCATGACCAACCACCCCCTCCTAATTAACCTTGTGATAGCCCTCTCCTACGCCATCCCTATCCTAATTGCAGTAGCCTTCCTTACACTAGTTGAACGTAAAATCCTGAGCTACATACAAGGGCGAAAAGGGCCAAACATCGTAGGACCCTACGGCCTACTCCAACCCTTAGCAGATGGAGTGAAACTATTTATCAAAGAACCCATCCGACCATCAACATCCTCCCCCATCCTATTTATTGCAACCCCAATGCTAGCACTCCTACTCGCAATCTCCATCTGAACCCCACTTCCTCTGCCATTCCCACTTGCAGACCTCAACTTAGGCTTACTTTTCCTCCTAGCCATGTCAAGCCTCGCAGTGTACTCCATCCTCTGATCCGGATGAGCCTCCAACTCGAAATACGCCCTAATCGGAGCGCTACGGGCAGTAGCCCAGACTATCTCCTACGAGGTAACCCTGGCCATTATCCTCCTGTCCATCATCCTACTTAGTGGCAACTACGCCCTCAGCACTCTTGCAGTCACCCAAGAGCCCCTCTACCTAATCTTCTCCTGCTGACCGCTAGCAATAATGTGATACGTCTCCACACTCGCTGAGACCAACCGAGCCCCATTCGACCTAACAGAGGGCGAATCCGAACTGGTCTCTGGGTTTAACGTAGAGTATGCAGCAGGACCTTTCGCCTTATTCTTTTTAGCTGAATACGCCAACATCATGCTCATAAATACATTAACCGCCATTCTATTCTTCAACCCAAGCGCCTTTAACCCCCCTCAAGAACTATTCCCAGTAATCCTAGCTACGAAAGTCTTACTACTATCAGCAGGCTTCCTGTGAATCCGTGCCTCCTACCCACGATTCCGATATGATCAACTTATACATCTACTATGAAAAAACTTCCTCCCACTTACACTTGCCCTATGCCTGTGACATACCAGCATGCCAATCTGCTACGCAGGCCTACCCCCATACCTAAGGGCCCAGGAAATGTGCCTGAGAACCAAGGGCCACTATGATAAAGTGAACACAGAGGTATACCAACCCTCTCATTTCCTAAAATTTAGAAAAGTAGGAATTGAACCTACACTAGAGAAATCAAAGTCCTCCATACTTCCCTTATATTATTTTCTAGTAGGGTCAGCTAAACAAGCTATCGGGCCCATACCCCGAAAATGATGGTTCAACTCCTTCCCCTGCTAATGAACCCCCAAGCAAAACTAGTCTTTACCCTCAGCCTGCTCTTAGGGACCACCATTACCATCTCAAGCAGCCACTGGATTATAGCCTGAACCGGACTCGAAATTAACACCCTAGCCATCCTCCCTCTAATTTCAAAGTCACATCACCCCCGGGCTATTGAAGCTGCAACCAAGTACTTCCTAGTTCAAGCGACTGCCTCCGCCCTAATCTTGTTCTCTAGCATGACCAATGCATGACAAACAGGACAATGAGACATTACTCAACTGACTTACCCAACATCCTGCCTAATTCTAACCACTGCTATTGCAATGAAACTAGGACTGGTCCCATTCCACTTCTGATTCCCTGAAGTACTTCAAGGTACTTCACTAGCTACTGGCCTCCTACTATCCACAGCTATGAAGTTCCCCCCAATAACACTATTCTTCATAACCTCCCAATCACTGAACCCGACCCTACTGATCATCCTGGCTATCCTTTCTGCCGCCCTAGGAGGATGAATGGGCCTAAATCAAACACAAATCCGAAAACTCTTAGCCTTTTCATCTATCTCCCACTTAGGGTGAATGGCCATCATCATCCTCTACTCCCCCAAACTAGCCCTACTGAACTTCTACCTATACGCCTTAATGACAGCCACCGTATTTGCCACCCTAAACTCAACTAACACCCTAAAACTCTCCACACTTATAACCACATGAACAAAAACCCCAGCATTAAGCGCAACCTTAATACTTACCCTCCTATCCCTTGCAGGCCTACCCCCTCTAACAGGCTTCCTTCCTAAATGATTAATCATCCAAGAACTAACCAAACAAGAAATAGCCCCAACAGCAACAATCATTGCCCTCCTCTCCCTATTAAGCCTCTTCTTCTACCTCCGTCTTGCATACTGCGCAACAATCACACTTCCCCCACACACTACAAACCACATAAAACAATGACATATTAACAAACCAACTAGCATCCTAGTCGCTGTTCTAGCTTCTATGTCCATTACCCTCCTGCCAATTGCACCCATAATCCTCACCATCATCTAAGAAACTTAGGATCACCTTAAACCGAAGGCCTTCAAAGCCTTAAACAAGAGTTAAACCCTCTTAGTTTCTGCTAAGATTCGCAGGACACTACCCTGCATCTTCTGAATGCAACCCAGACACTTTAATTAAGCTAGAACCTTAACCCTAGACAGATGGGCTTCGATCCCATAACACTATAGTTAACAGCTATATGCCCAAACCAACAGGCCTCTGCCTAAGGTCCCGGTGCGGAATCAACGCACATCAATGAGCTTGCAACTCACCATGAACTTCACCACAGGACCGATAAGAAGAGGAATCAAACCTCTGTAAAAAGGACTACAGCCTAACGCTTATACACTCAGCCATCTTACCTGTGACATTCATTAATCGATGATTATTCTCAACCAACCACAAAGACATCGGTACCCTCTACCTAATTTTTGGTGCATGAGCCGGAATGGTAGGTACTGCCCTAAGCCTCCTTATCCGAGCAGAGCTGGGCCAACCAGGCGCCCTACTAGGAGATGATCAGATCTACAACGTAGTCGTCACAGCCCATGCCTTCGTGATAATTTTCTTCATAGTTATACCAATCATGATCGGAGGCTTCGGAAACTGATTGGTCCCCCTAATAATCGGAGCCCCAGACATAGCATTTCCTCGAATAAACAACATAAGCTTCTGATTACTACCTCCATCCTTCTTGCTGCTCCTAGCATCCTCTACAGTCGAAGCAGGGGCAGGAACAGGATGAACAGTGTACCCACCGCTTGCTGGAAATCTAGCCCACGCTGGGGCTTCAGTCGACCTAGCCATCTTCTCCCTTCACTTAGCAGGTATCTCCTCAATCCTAGGTGCCATCAACTTCATCACAACAGCAATTAACATAAAACCCCCTGCCCTATCACAATACCAAACCCCCCTATTCGTATGATCTGTTCTAATTACAGCAGTCCTTCTCCTCCTATCCCTCCCTGTACTCGCTGCTGGCATTACCATGCTCCTCACCGACCGTAACTTAAACACCACCTTTTTCGACCCTGCAGGAGGAGGAGACCCAGTACTTTATCAGCACCTTTTCTGATTCTTTGGCCATCCAGAAGTATATATCCTAATCCTTCCTGGATTTGGCATCATCTCCCACGTCGTAGCCTACTACGCAGGGAAAAAAGAACCATTCGGCTACATAGGGATAGTATGAGCCATACTCTCAATCGGATTCCTTGGATTTATTGTCTGAGCCCACCACATATTCACAGTAGGAATAGACGTAGACACCCGAGCATACTTCACGTCTGCTACCATAATCATCGCCATCCCAACAGGCATTAAAGTGTTCAGCTGACTAGCAACCCTGCATGGGGGCACAATCAAATGAGACCCCCCAATACTATGAGCTCTAGGGTTCATTTTCTTATTCACCATCGGAGGACTAACAGGGATTGTCTTAGCAAACTCCTCACTAGATATCGCCCTACACGACACCTACTACGTAGTAGCTCACTTCCACTACGTCCTATCAATAGGCGCAGTGTTTGCAATCCTAGCAGGCTTCACACACTGATTCCCACTATTCACCGGCTACACCCTTCACTCCACATGAGCCAAAACCCACTTCGGTGTAATATTCGTAGGTGTCAACCTGACCTTCTTCCCACAACACTTTCTAGGCCTAGCCGGCATGCCGCGCCGATACTCAGACTACCCTGACGCCTACACACTGTGAAACACCATTTCATCTATCGGCTCATTAATCTCCCTCACAGCTGTAATTATGTTAGTATTCATTATCCGAGAAGCCTTCGCATCAAAACGTAAAGCCCTCCAACCAGAACTAACAAGCACTAACATTGAATGAATCCATGGCTGCCCACCACCATTCCACACCTTCGAAGAGCCAGCTTTCGTTCAAGTCCAAGAAAGGAAGGAGTCGAACCCCCATGTGTTGGTTTCAAGCCAACCGCATATAAACCACTTATGCTTCTTTCTCATAGAAGTGTTAGTAAAACAATTACATAGCCTTGTCAAGACTAAGTCACAGGTGAAACCCCTGTACACCTCACTCTCTAAAATGGCCAACCACTCACAATTCGGTTTCCAAGATGCTTCATCACCTATTATAGAAGAACTAGTACAATTCCATGATCATGCCTTAATAGTCGCCTTAGCCATTTGCAGCCTGGTCCTTTACCTCCTAACCCTAATACTTACAGAAAAATTATCATCAAGCACCGTCGACGCCCAAGAAATCGAGCTCGTCTGAACAATCCTCCCAGCTGCAGTCCTAGTCATACTCGCCCTCCCATCCCTACGAATCCTCTACATGATAGACGAGGTAAACGAACCAGACCTAACCCTAAAAGCCATCGGACATCAATGGTATTGATCCTATGAATACACTGACTTCAAAGACCTCACATTCGACTCCTACATAATTCCTACATCAGACCTTCCACTGGGCCACTTTCGCCTACTAGAAGTAGACCACCGTGTCATCGTACCCACAGAATCCAAAGTCCGAGTCATCGTCACCGCTGATGACGTGCTTCACTCATGAGCCGTCCCCAGCCTAGGCGTAAAAACCGACGCAATCCCAGGACGCCTAAACCAAACCTCCTTCCTCGCCTCTCGTCCCGGAGTGTACTATGGACAGTGCTCAGAAATCTGCGGAGCCAACCACAGCTTCATACCTATCGTAGTCGAATCGACCCCTCTCGCCAACTTCGAAAACTGATCTTCCCTACTATCTTCCTAATCATTAAGAAGCTATGAAGCAGCGCTAGCCTTTTAAGCTAGAGAAAGAGGACTGACCCCTCCTTAATGGTATGCCTCAACTGAACCCAAATCCTTGATTTTTTATCATGCTTACTTCATGACTCACCTTCTCCATAATCATTCAGCCTAAACTACTCACATTCATCTCTATAAACCCCCCATCTAGCAAAACACCCACAACCCCCAAAACCACCCCCTGAACCTGACCATGAACCTAAGCTTCTTCGACCAATTTTCAAGCCCTTCCCTACTAGGCATTCCCCTAATCCTCATCTCAATGGTATTTCCAGCACTACTCCTACCATCCCCTGGTAACCGATGAATCACCAACCGCCTGTCAACTCTACAACTATGATTCATCAACTCAGTTACAAAACAACTAATAATACCACTACACAGCAAAGGGCACAAATGAGCGCTAATCCTAACATCATTAATAATCTTCCTACTACTAATCAACTTATTAGGACTATTACCCTACACATCCACACCAACTACCCAGCTATCCATAAACCTAGCCCTAGCCTTCCCACTATGACTTGCCACACTCCTAACAGGCCTACGAAACCAACCATCCACCTCCCTAGGTCACCTCCTACCGGAAGGCACCCCCACACCCCTGATCCCCGCCCTCATCATAATCGAAACAACAGGCCTCCTCATCCGCCCTCTAGCCCTAGGCGTACGCCTAACCGCCAATCTAACAGCAGGCCACCTTCTAATCCAACTCATTTCCACCGCCACAGTAGCCCTATTTTCAACAATACCAGCAGTGTCACTACTAACCCTACTAGTCCTACTACTTCTAACCATCCTAGAGGTAGCAGTAGCCATAATCCAAGCCTACGTGTTCGTCCTACTACTAAGCCTCTACCTACAAGAAAACATCTAACTCCAATGGCACACCAAGCACACTCTTATCATATAGTAGACCCCAGCCCATGACCCATCCTCGGAGCAGCCGCCGCCCTCCTTACCACTTCAGGCTTAACCATGTGATTCCACTACAACTCTCCCCTGCTCTTAATCATTGGCCTCACCTCAACAGCCCTAGTCATATTCCAATGATGACGCGACATCGTACGCGAAAGCACCTTTCAAGGCCATCACACTCCCACTGTCCAAAAAGGCCTACGATATGGCATAGTCCTATTCATCACATCAGAAGCTTTCTTCTTCCTTGGCTTCTTCTGAGCATTCTTCCACTCAAGCCTAGCCCCCACCCCAGAACTAGGTGGCCAATGACCCCCCGTTGGAATTAAACCCCTAGACCCTATAGACGTCCCTCTCCTAAACACTGCCATCTTACTAGCTTCAGGAGTAACAGTTACATGAGCCCACCACAGCATTACAGAAGCAAACCGCAAACAAGCAATTCAAGCCCTCGCCCTAACAGTACTCCTAGGCTTTTACTTCACCGGTCTTCAAGCCATAGAATACTACGAAGCCCCATTTTCCATCGCAGACGGGGTTTACGGCTCAACTTTCTTCGTCGCTACAGGATTCCACGGCCTACATGTAATTATCGGCTCTACATTCCTACTAGTATGCCTATTCCGCCTAATTAAACACCACTTTACATCAAACCATCACTTTGGCTTTGAAGCAGCAGCATGATACTGACACTTCGTAGATGTTGTCTGACTTTTCCTCTATATTTCCATCTACTGATGAGGATCTTGCTCTTCTAGTATACTCATTACAATAGACTTCCAATCTCTTAAATCTGGTCTAAACCCAGAGAAGAGCAATGAACAACATAATCACATTCATGCTCACCTTATCCCTAGGACTAAGCATCGCCTTAACCGCCCTAAACTTCTGATTAGCCCAAATAACCCCCGACTCAGAAAAACTTTCCCCATACGAATGCGGATTTGACCCACCAGGAACTGCTCGACTTCCCTTTTCAATCCGATTTTTCCTAGTAGCAATCCTATTCCTACTGTTCGACCTAGAAATCGCCCTTCTTCTACCCCTGCCCTGAGCAACGCAACTTCAATCCCCCACAACTACACTAATCTGAACCTCTGCTCTAATTCTCCTCCTCACCCTAGGTCTCGTATACGAATGAATCCAAGGAGGACTAGAATGGGCAGAATAAGAAAGTTAGTCTAACCAAGACAGTTGATTTCGACTCAACAAATTACAGTACCCACCCCGTAACTTTCTTCATGTCCCACTTACACCTTACCTTCTATGCAGCATTCACCCTAAGCAGCCTGGGCTTAGCCTTCCACCGAACACATCTAATCTCAGCCCTACTCTGCCTAGAGAGCATGATACTATCAATGTATCTCGCCTTAACCATATGACCTATCCAAATACAGGCACCATCCTCCACCATCCTCCCCATCCTCATACTAACATTCTCCGCTTGCGAAGCAGGAGTAGGATTAGCACTACTAGTAGCCTCCACCCGAACCCACGGCTCCGACCACCTCCACAACTTCAACCTACTACAATGCTAAAAATCATCATCCCAACCATCATACTCCTCCCCCTAGCCCTCCTCTCCCCATGTAAACATCTATGAACCAACATCACGGCACACAGCCTCCTAATCGCGACTATTAGCCTTCAATGACTAGTCCCTACATACTACCCCAACAAAACCCTAACTTTCTGAACCTCCATCGACCAAATCTCTTCCCCCCTGCTAGTCCTATCATGCTGACTACTCCCTCTCATAATCATAGCGAGCCAAAACCACCTAGAATCAGAACCAACCATCCGTAAACGAGTCTTCGCCACAACCCTAATCCTAGCTCAACCATCAAGCCTCCTAGCCTTCTCCGCCTCAGAACTAACATTATTCTACATCGCATTTGAAACCACCCTAATCCCAACTCTAATCCTAATCACGCGATGAGGCAACCAACCAGAACGACTAAGCGCAGGCATCTACCTTCTATTTTATACCCTAGCCACCTCACTCCCCTTACTAATCGCTATCCTCCACCTCCACAACCAAATCGGTACCCTCTACTTCCCCATACTCAAACTCTCACACCCTGCCATCTCGACTTCCTGAACAGGACTAATATCAAGCTTAGCCCTACTCCTAGCATTCATGGTCAAAGCACCCCTATACGGCCTACACCTATGACTCCCTAAAGCCCATGTAGAAGCCCCAATCGCCGGGTCCATGCTGCTAGCCGCCCTTCTCCTAAAACTAGGAGGCTACGGAATCATACGAATCACCCTCCTAGTCAACCCGTCTTCAAACAACCTACACTACCCATTCATTACCCTAGCACTATGAGGTGCCCTAATAACCAGTGCCATCTGCCTACGCCAAATAGACCTAAAATCACTAATCGCATACTCATCCGTCAGCCACATAGGCCTCGTAGTCGCCGCAACCATAATCCAAACTCAATGAGCATTCTCAGGGGCAATAATCCTAATAATCTCCCACGGCCTAACCTCCTCAATACTATTCTGCCTAGCCAACACCAATTACGAACGGACCCATAGCCGAATTCTCCTATTAGCCCGAGGCCTCCAACCCCTCCTGCCCCTTATGGCCACCTGATGACTTCTAGCCAACCTAGCAAACATGGCACTTCCCCCAACAATCAATCTCATAGCAGAACTAACCATTGTAATCGCACTCTTCAACTGATCTTCCCTAACACTCATCCTCACAGGAGCCGCAATCCTACTAACAGCCTCATACACCCTATACATACTCATAATAACACAACGAGGGACCCTGCCATCCCACATTACATCCATCCAAAACTCCTCTACACGAGAACACCTCCTCATGGCCCTACACATAATCCCTATAATCCTTTTAATCTTCAAACCCGAACTTATCTCCGGCACCCCTATATGCAAGTATAGTTTCAACCCAAAACATTAGACTGTGATTCTAAAAATAGAAGTTAAACCCTTCTTACCTGCCGAGGGAGGTTTAAAACAGCAAGAACTGCTAACTCTTGCATCTGAGTATAAAACCTAAGCCCCCTTACTTTCAAAGGATAATAGCAATCCAATGGTCTTAGGAGCCACCCATCTTGGTGCAAATCCAAGTGAAAGTAATGGACCTACCACTAGTCCTAAATACATTCACACTCTTAACCCTATCAACCCTTTTCACCCCAATCATCTTCCCCCTACTCTCAGACAACCTCAAAAACACCCCCACCATTATCACCAAGACTGTGAAAACCTCCTTCCTAATCAGCTTGGTCCCCATAACAATCTACATTTACTCAGGGACAGAAAGCCTAACTACCCTGTGAGAATGAAAATACATCATAAACTTTAAAATCCCTATCAGCCTAAAAATAGATTTCTACTCCCTTACATTCTTCCCAATCGCCCTATTTGTGTCCTGATCAATTTTACAATTCGCAACATGATACATGGCCTCAGACCCCTATATCACAAAATTTTTCACCTACCTTCTAATCTTCCTAATCATAATACTCATCCTAATCGTTGCCAACAACTTTTTCGTCCTATTCATCGGATGAGAAGGAGTGGGAATCATATCCTTCCTACTAATCAGCTGATGACACGGACGAGCAGAAGCCAACACCGCGGCCTTACAAGCCATCCTATATAACCGAATCGGAGACATTGGCCTCATCCTTTGCATAGCATGACTAGCCTCCACCCTAAACACCTGAGAAATCCAACAAATCTCCACGCCCCACGAAACCCCAACCTTCCCTCTACTAGGCCTCATCCTAGCCGCAACCGGCAAATCCGCTCAATTTGGCCTACACCCATGACTCCCAGCCGCCATAGAAGGTCCAACCCCCGTATCCGCCCTACTCCACTCCAGCACAATAGTAGTTGCCGGAATCTTCCTATTAATCCGAACGCACCCCTTGTTCAACAATAACCAAGTCGCCCTAACCCTCTGCCTATGCCTCGGAGCTCTGTCAACACTATTCGCAGCCACCTGCGCCCTCACCCAAAACGACATCAAAAAAATCATCGCTTTCTCAACCTCAAGCCAATTAGGACTGATAATAGTAACAATCGGACTAAACCTCCCCCAACTAGCCTTCCTTCACATTTCAACACATGCATTCTTCAAAGCCATACTGTTCCTATGTTCTGGTTCAATTATCCACAGCCTCAACGGTGAACAGGACATTCGAAAAATAGGTGGCCTCCAAAAACTCCTACCAACAACCACCTCCTGTCTAACCATTGGCAATCTAGCCCTAATAGGAACCCCATTCCTCGCAGGTTTCAACTCAAAAGACCAAATCATCGAATGCCTCAACACATCCTACCTAAACTCCTGAGCACTTCTCCTCACCCTACTAGCAACAACCTTCACCGCAGTCTATACCATCCGCATAACCGTGCTTGTCCAAGCCGGCTTCGTACGCATCCCCCCTTTAACCCCAATAAACGAAAACAACCCTGCAGTAACCTCCCCAATCACCCGCCTAGCAGTAGGTAGCATTACAGCCGGATTCATCATCACCTCCTTCATCCTACCAACAAAAACCCCGCCCATAACAATACCTCTATACATTAAAATCACCGCCCTAATCGTCACAATCCTAGGCATCCTACTCGCCCTAGAAATCTCAAAAATAACCCAAACCATAATCCTCACAAAACTAGGCCCTCTATCAAACTTCTCCACATCACTAGGCTACTTCAACCCTCTAATACACCGCTTCAGCGTGACAAACCTCCTAACCGCAGGCCAAAACACCGCTTCCCACCTAATCGACCTCTCCTGATATAAACTACTAGGCCCAGAAGGACTAGCTGCCCTACAAACAATAGCAGCTAAAACTGCAACCACCCTCCACTCTGGACTGATCAAAGCCTACCTAGGATCCTTCGCCCTATCCACCCTCATCATCCTATTATCTATACACAGAACTAACTAATGGCCCTCAATCTTCGTAAAAACCACCCACTATTCAAAACCACCAACAATGCCCTAATCGACCTCCCCACACCACCAAACATTTCCGCTTGATGAAATTTCGGGTCATTACTAGGCATTTGCTTAATTACACAAATCATCACTGGGCTACTACTAGCCACACACTACACAGCAGACACCTCCCTAGCCTTCAACTCAGTCGCCCACATATGCCGAAACGTACAATTCGGCTGACTAATCCGAAACCTTCACGCAAACGGAGCCTCATTCTTCTTCATCTGCATTTACCTTCATATCGGACGAGGATTCTACTATGGCTCTTACCTAAATAAAGAAACCTGAAACATTGGAGTCATCCTTCTCTTAGCCCTAATAGCAACCGCCTTCGTAGGCTACGTCCTCCCCTGAGGACAAATATCATTCTGAGGGGCTACAGTAATCACCAACCTGTTCTCAGCCATCCCGTACATCGGCCAAACACTAGTAGAATGAGCCTGAGGAGGATTCTCAGTAGACAACCCTACCCTGACCCGATTCTTCGCCCTCCACTTCCTACTCCCCTTCATCATCGCAGGCCTTACACTAGTGCACCTCACATTCCTGCACGAAACAGGCTCAAACAACCCACTAGGAATCCCCGCAGACTGCGACAAAATCCCATTCCACCCATACTACTCTACAAAAGACATCCTAGGGTTCGCACTCATACTTATCCTACTAACCACCCTAGCCTTATTCTCCCCCAACCTCCTTGGGGACCCAGAAAATTTCACCCCAGCCAACCCATTAGCCACACCCCCACACATCAAACCCGAATGATACTTCCTATTCGCATATGCCATCCTACGCTCCATCCCAAACAAACTAGGAGGAGTACTAGCCCTAGCCGCCTCTGTCCTAGTCTTATTCTTAATCCCCTTACTACACACCTCTAAACAACGCTCACTGACCTTCCGACCCATCTCACAAGTCCTATTCTGAATTCTAGTTGCTAACCTACTCATTCTAACCTGAGTCGGAAGCCAACCAGTTGAACACCCCTTCATCATCATCGGCCAACTAGCCTCCCTCTCATACTTCACGATCATCCTAATTCTCTTTCCACTTGCAGCTATGCTAGAGAACAAAATACTAAACCTCTAACTCACTCTAATAGTTTATAAAAACATTGGTCTTGTAAGCCAAAGATTGAAGACTCAACCCCTTCTTAGAGTTTCCCCTCCCACTCAGAAAGAAAGGAGTCAAACCTTCCTCACCAACTCCCAAAGCTGGTATTTTCAACTAAACTACTTTCTGATTACACTCCCCGCCCACCTAAACAGCCCGAATCGCCCCCCGAGACAACCCCCGCACAAGCTCCAATACCACAAACAAAGTTAATAGCAAGCCCCACCCTCCAATTAAAAGCAACCCCGCCCCCCACGAGTAAAACATAGCTACCCCACTAAAATCTAACCGAACTGAAGATAATCCCCCACTATCCACCGTCCCCGCATCCACTAAAGACTCAACACCTCCACCCACTATAATCCCAACAGCCACAACCAAACACATCCCCAAACCTTGCCCAACAACCCCTCAATCACCCCAAGCCTCAGGATAAGGCTCTGCCGCCAACGACACCGAGTATACAAACACCACTAACATCCCCCCAAGATACACCATAACCAGCACCAAAGACACAAAAGAAACCCCTAAACAAACCAACCAACCACACCCAGCAATAGACGCCAATACCAACCCCACTACCCCATAATAAGGAGAAGGGTTGGAGGCAACTGCCAGCCCCCCTAAAACGAAGCATACCCCTAAAAATAAAACAAACTGCATCATACAATTCCTGCCTGGCCTCTCTCCAGGGTCCGCGGCCTGAAAAGCCGCTGTTATCGAAATTTAACTACAGGAACCCCCCCCCCTCCCCCCCCCGCATGTTTTTCTCATGCTTTATAGGGTATGTACTCTCTGCATCGGGTATTTTTGCCCCATCAGACACTACTATAATGTAGGATACTCCACACCATACGGGTATGCTATGCCAATTTAACTCAAACATTTAGCCCAAATAGATAATGTTCGTGACTTTACAGGTCTAGGGACATCTTTGTTTCAGGGACATAATAACCCAAGTGATCCTACCCCCAGCCAAGGCCGCCGGCGTCGCTTAAGATCGAACCTGCTAATTTATACCCTAATCCCAGCCAATATACGAGTAATATCCCAGTACACCTTTGCATTCTCCTAGTCTATTGAATTCGCCCACCTCCAAGGAACTATTTCTTACCAAACACTTTCAAGAACTCCCAAGCCAGAGAACCTGGTTATCTATTAACCGTGTTTCTCACGAGAACCGAGCTACCCCGTGTCAGTTATGCCTTAGGTTATTGGCTTCAAGGACATAACATCCCCCTACACCCTAGCCCAACTTGCTCTTTTGCGCCACTGGTTCCTATTTCAGGGCCATAACTTGATCCATTCCTTCTTCCTCGCTCTTCACAGATACAAGTGGTCGGGATGAATAATCCCCCCTCTACCTCGTGATCGCGGCATTCCGACCGTCCTGCGCTTTTTCTCTGGGGGTCCTTTCAATAAACCCTTCAAGTGCGTAGCAGGAGTTATCTTCCTCTTGACATGTCCATCACATGTGCGCCTGACTATCGTTCACCGAAACCGCATAGTTTGTCATGGTCTCATGGTATAAGCCGTCGCATACTCGGATACTGATGCACTTTGACCCCATTCGTTAGGGGGAGGCTGTTTTCCTCTTAAGTAGCAAATAAGTGAATGCTTCCCGGACATGCTTACTTTATTTCCCTTTCCTAGAGACTTCTACCTAAACCCCAATTTTCCATCCATTTTTCATGCGTTTATTTTTTATCTTGACATTTTTGTTTCAATCGTTAAAACATTTAAGTAAATTCCCCTACAAAAGACAAACCACCCGTTATCATCCCGTCAACAACCAACTTTCCTCAACCTTTCCCCCATTCAACAAACCACACAAAACCAATAACCACCAAACAAAGCATACCACGAACCAACCCGAAACTAACCACTACCCCCTAGCAAACCCACCACAATTAAAACAAAACAAAAATACAAAACCTTTCCCCCCCCCCCCCG